ATTTTAGGTTTTTGGGTCATAATCATTATGTAGGAGAGATGGCCGAGTGGTTGAAGGCGTAGCATTGGAACTGCTATGTAGGCTTTTGCTTACCGAGGGTTCGAATCCCTCTCTTTCCGTACCTTCACCTAATTCATCGATCTTACTAACCACAATAGATCAAATAGCAATGGATACAACTATTCCAACAGTTAGACCTTTCTTTGATAAGGATTCTCTATTCCTAATGGCTGTGGTACGGAAAATACTGTGAAAGAAAAGAGTAGAGTAGACAAGGAATGAAAATCTCCCTCTCGGTCTATGATACCTAAATGGAAGAAAAATCCGGATCAAACCCTTATTTATCTTAACCTTAGGTTAATTTACTTCGCCGAAAGGGAGCAAAATGGGCGAACCCTTATTCTTATTAGTGTTGATTTTCCTTTTTGTTAGGTTTAAGTCTGACGAGAATAATATTCTACAACTAGCAATTCATTTATTTTCAAACCGACCCATTTACTATCTATTATTTGATTGACTAATCCTTTATATTGGAATGGTTGAAGAGTCAAATGGTTTGGCAATTCCTCATGGGGGGATGAATCCAGAGAATTTTGAATTAGAGCTTTAGATTTTTGTTCATCCCTCGCCGCAATAGTATCTCGGGGTTTGCAGCGATAACTTGGTATATCTACTATACGACCATTGACTAAAATATGTCTATGATTAACTAATTGGCGAGCTCCCGGAATAGTCGGAGCCATACCCAACCGAAAAAGAATGTTATCCAGGCGCATTTCAAGTAATTGTAATAAAACCTGACCTGTTGACCCTTTTGCCTTTCCGGCGATACGAACGTATTTAAGTAATTGTCGTTCTGTAAGACCATAATGAAAACGCAATTTTTGTTTTTCTTCTAGGCGAATTCGATATTGGGATTTTTTCCCGGAACGCGATTGGTTTCTAAGATCACTTCCAGCTCTGGGCCTTTTATTAGTTAGCCCTGGTAAAGCCCCCAGGCGGCGTATTTTTTTGAAACGAGGACCTCGGTAACGCGACATAAAGACTCCTTCTTCTTATTTATATTTAATTATTAATTCTTATTGATGAAATTTCATTCTACAGAATAAACCTAAACTAAAAATGAACTAAATTCTAAATAAAGCGAAATTTACTGAAGTATTATTCTATTAAAGAATAATGAGATGAGTTGGATAAATATCCAGATCTTTATATTCTATATATAGAAAAAGAAAAGGATTCTTTTCGTGAGATAGTTGGAAATTCCTATCACATAATAAATAAATGGCTTTTGCCAAAAGAGGAAGACATTTTTTTCAATATTCTTTGAAATCAAAGATGCATTATCAATCATGTAAAACATCGAATAAATAATAAATAAATAAAATAAATAGAGAAAAGCCGACTATCGGAATCGAACCGATGACCATCGCATTACAAATGCGATGCTCTAACCTCTGAGCTAAGCAGGCTCACATAACATAAATTCCACATGCATAGGAATTCAATAAACTCTTAGAATCTTTGCTATTCACTATTATACTATTTGAATTCTTAGCTATTCATATTCGCTATTCATAATGAATATGAATATATTAAAGAATAGAATATATAATTTGGAATAACTGTTAAATATTATAGAAGATAACGATTAATCTAGCGATATAGAATTTCCTTTTTTTTATCACAATTAAATATATATTTTATTTTAATATGATTTGAATTTTGAATTAAAAAAAAAAAAAAAAAGAATCGACCGTTCAAGTATTCTAAATTTCATGGGGAAATGAGTGGAAGAGAGACAGATGTATAGCGTATGTATCCACCTATATTGAATTGCCGATACAGAAATGATAAAATCGTTTTTGATTAGACCGAATATGAGCCTCCTATAGATATAGAAGATGAAAGAAGATAGACAAGAAAGCAAAGACAAAGAGGAGAAAACACTTTTTCGAGACAGGAATCGGCATCTATCTAATGAATTCAATGCTACCGGTATAAAAAAAAAGGGAACGAGAACGAGATCACAATGAGATTTTCATCTCAAAAAGGGGGATATGGCGAAATCGGTAGACGCTACGGACTTAATTGGATTGAGCCTTGGTATGGAAACTTACTAAGTGATAACTTTCAAATTCAGAGAAACCCTGGAATTAATAAAAATGGGCAATCCTGAGCCAAATCACGTTTTCCGAAAACAAACAAAGGTTCAGAAAGCGAAAATAAAAAAGGATAGGTGCAGAGACTCGATGGAAGCTGTTCTAACGAATGGAGTTGATTGTCTTACGTTAGTAGAGGAATCCTTCTATCGAAACTTCAGAAAGAAGGATAAACCTATATACATAATACAGAAGAATTGTTGTCAATCGATTCCATATTGAAGCAAGAATCGAATATTCATTGATCAAACCATTCACTCCATAATCTGATAGATCTTTTGAAGAACTGATTAATCGGACGAGAATAAAGATAGAGTCCCGTTCTACATGTCAATACC